CGTATGAAACATCCTGCAAATCCTTTTCTTTTTATACTCAACTATTTCTACTAAACTAAAACAAATAATAAAAAGAAAACTGTAAAACTGTAATGAGATAATAAAGATTGGATATGCGTAAAGATCTAATTTTTCGTCCGAAACAAAACAAGATAAGTCTTTTTTTGTTTGAATTCTTTTTCTAAGTTATTAAGTTCTAAGTTGAAGTGAATTTAAGAAGTTCTATTTGTTCAATTCTATCCGGAAAATAAAACAAGGAATAAGAATCTTTGGCAAACAGGAGAAAAAATCATGATTCTTTCGATACAAGACGATTAGGAAGACTAAGAATACTTTCTAGAAATCTTTTTTACTTTCATTTTTCCCGTCCTCCTTGCCTTGTATTCTCTTCCTTTGTATTTGTATACTTATTTTCTATCATTAGGAAGAGTAAAAAAAAAACAAAGAAAAGACTTATAGAATTTTTTGAATCATATATCATTCTATTGATCAACAAGAATTTGGCACTTTTACCAACTTTATTTTAAGGAATTTCTAGATCTAGAAATTCATTTCGTACAACTGAACCTTTTCAAACTGCTTCTTTTTCATAACCAAAAAGATTTGTGCCAAAATCACAGATGCCAAGAAGAACAGAAGGCCTTGGACTCGTAAAGGATCTTGAAGCACTATTTCTGCGTCTCCCTGACCAAATCCTCCTACATTTGGATTACTTGTTAATGGTTGATCAAGCTTGATGGATTCACCTTCTGAAACAAGAAGTTCTGGTCCTGGAGGTATAATATCAACCACTTGGCGTCCTTCTGATGCATCAACTATGGTTATTTCATATCCTCCCTTTTCTTTACGTGCTATTCTGCTTACTATACCAGCAGATGTAGCATTATAAACTGTATTGTTACTCTTGCTACCATCAGGATAAATCTGACCCCTTCCCCTGTTCCCACCTAAATATATGGGATATTTTAAGAAGTGAACGTCTTTTTTTGTCGCAGGGTCGGGGGAAAGAATAGGAAAGACAATTTCACTATATTTCTGACCGGGAACAGGACCTATCACAAGAATATTTCTTTTATTAGGACGATAACACTGAAAAGAAAGATTGCCCATCTTTTCTTTCATTTCGGGAGAAATACGATCGGGGGGGGCTAATTCGAATCCCTCGGGTAAAATAAGAACAGCTCCTACATTCAAAGCTCCTTTTTTACCATTAGCAAGAACTTGTTTCAGTTGCATATCATAAGGAATTCGAACAACTGCTTCAAATACAGTATCAGGAAGTACAGCTTGCGGAACTTCAATATCCACGGGCTTATTAGCTAAATGGCAATTGGCACATACAATTCGACCAGTTGCTTCTCGTGGATTTTCATAAACCTGCTGTGCAAAAATGGGATATGCATTTGAAATAGATGCTCGAGTTATTACATATATCATGATCGATACATAAATGGATCGAGTCATCTGTTCTTTTACCCAAGAAAAAGTATTTCTATTTTGCATGGTCCAATCATTGATCCCCAGAATTTCTACAATAAATTCGATAGGTATCTAGTAGAATTCCCTATCCACAAGTTTGCCATTGTATTGATTGTACTGAAATAATTGTATTGGTGGAATATAGCATGAATACCTTGAATTTCATAAGGTAGAAGTATAAAGAATAAGTAAGATGAAAAATGATTTCTTTATACACGAAGAAAGATTCTAATTTGATTGATATCAAAAGATCTAATGAATTATTCATTCATTGAATGATAAATTACTACAAGCGAAGGAGATACACGATTTAAAAAATGGAAGATCCAATATTTCACAATTGTATCTAGAATCACTGGAAAAGTGGAAACAAGACCAGATATAATCTGATCATTCTGAGCCAATCCAAAATCGTTGTAGATCGAACCAATCATTAGTTCCCAACCATGGGTCGAGTGAAATCCGATCCATAAATCAGTAACTAAAAGAATCGAAAAAGCTTTGATTGTATCACTTAAGTTATAGAGAAATTCCTGAATCCAAGAATTTAGAATGAAAAGTTCTTCATTACCCAGAAAAAAATAACCACTTAGAATAGCGAAACAGATTAGATTTGTAGAGAAATGCAAAATGATATGGAAATGAGATTCATTGTGTCTTTGGACCAATTGTATTGTTTCCTTGTGCATTCCTATACGAAGCCTTTGCATATGTGTCTCCGAGTACTCCTTTATCATCTCGTCCAACAGGAATAGTTCTTCTAATTCCATAAATTTTTCTAGAACATTTTTATCTTGAATATCATTCAAAAGGATTTCGGATTGCCTGGTATTCCACCAATTAAGAACCCAAGTTTCTAGACATTTCTTAAATGAGAGAGAAATCCACCAGGGAAAAAAGAGTATAGACACAAGATATGGGAGGGAAGCCAATGCTTTCTTTTTTTTCATTCTGTATCCATGATGTGAATTGTTAATGAACCCGTTTCCTTCGTCGATTCTATCTTAGATTTCTATGAAGCACGAATTATATAACAAGAGCCTATAACTCTAACAAGAAAACAAGAAGAAGGTATCGAACCTATGGATCTTTTCCTATTTTTTTTGTGTAAGAATTGAGTCTTTGAATCTAGAATAGAACATAGAAGAAGGCCCCTTTTCAAATGAAAAAAAAAAGGAGTAAATATTCTTTCCATATTCCAGAGATCACAATTAGGCAAATTGTAACCAATATCCCCTTCATTTATTCCTTTTGATGAAGACTCGAAACCCCATTTGAACTAACGAATAGAATTTGGATTGAAAGACGAGCCCTACCGGATCCTTTAATTCTTTTATTTCTATTTTGAATTCGAGAGATTTCACCGTCTAACCGCAGCTCGGGGATGGGGTATCAACTCAAAGGCCTAAAAAGAGGAATTATGTTTTACGAAAACAAAAGACATGTTAGGATATTTGATGAATCTATACTTATTCGACTTTTTACTAGTATAAAGAGTAAAGCTGGACGCCATGTGTATGCGTATACAAAATAGTTTTTGTGTACAAATAGTTTCTATTCTCCTTAATATATTTTATATTTTAATAGATTTTTTTTTAATAGATTTTATTTGATTAGTTCTATTAGATTTTATTAATATTGTTCCATATGCGTCCTCCTGCTTTTGAGATGTATTAAGTTCCTTCTCTCATGCTGAGATTTATTCTTCAGTTCATTTCAAAATACTTCAATGGGTACGCGCAAGAAATAGGCCAATTCGGCAGCTTTTTGTTCAATTTCTCGTGGAGTCAAATTCTCATCAGTACGGGTCAAGGGAATGGCTCCTTGGCCCCTGACTTCCATATAAAGCACACGACGAGGAAAAAGACCCTCTCTCGCCTCCATTCTGATTGATTGGATATCTTTCAGAAAGAAACGAAAGAAGACGCGACGATTTCTTCCAGGAAATCCCCAACGAAAAAGGGACATTATCCCTTCTTTTCTATCAAATTGGTCATAACCACTACCTACATTCCATGAAATTGTGCACCACAAATAAGAACTAATGAATAGACCCGCGATCCCATAGAAAGACATCACGATCCCTTGTGGGAAAAAAAGAATTTGCTGATACGGAAATACGGATATCAGATTTTTACCAAGATAACTGGAAGTTCCAACCACTAAGAATCCTAGTGAACCTAAAAAAAGGATACAGGCCCAGCAAAAATTACTTGTTTTTCGAGACCCCGTTATAAGTTCTATCCATATATGTTCTGATCGCCAGTTCATACTATACTAGATCCAGTTGCATTCGATTGGAATTGAGAGAATAATCCAAAAGGATTTGACTCGACTTTTATTGCTTGATCCCGAACTTGATCCCGAAGTAACTTTCATCAACTAGCAGCATTCCGACAGGAACTATTAGGAATAATTGGTTAGATAAATTGAGTTTCTATTTCAAAGATTTTTTCAAAAAAGATTTGCTGATCATTTTGAATTTAATCATTTAATTGATTAAGCTATAACCGCATATACATGCATTAATGCGTATATTATGCATCGGCATACATAACAAAAAAACTCTTCCATTTGTTTTTCGTAAAAGCCACATATCCTATATCTTACCATATTACATTTATACATTTACATTAAAAAAGTATCTGTATGATGATCCAGTTTTGAAAGAAATTGATGAGATTTGGTCCCATCATATTTAGACAATCTTATTTCTTTGGACATAAAGAGATAAAGAAGCCATTGCGATTGCCGGAAAGACTAGGGCCACTACAGGAACAAAAATAGAGGGAAGGTTAAAATCTATCATAGAATGGGTACCTCAATTTCATATTTGTACCTATTATAATTATAAAGATATCTTATGATAAGTCTATCTATTAGAAAGAATATTAAGAGAATATTAATAGGAAGTATTTCCTACTCAATAACGAATCTAGAACTCAATGAAGTGTACCTATTCCTCTTGACTACACGAATATTTATGAGAATCCGCTTTAAATTCTTATTCTCCCATCCTTATCGTCTTTCTATCTTTCAAAATAAAAAAGGTGCTTTGAAAGGAAAGATAGAAAAGAGTTTCTTATGAGTTCCCGACTTTAACCAATCTTATCCAACAAACAGGGATTCCTAGTGAAAAACGGGGGTTTTCGCTAAATAGAAAGAACTTCTATATTCTTATTATTTGTTAAAGGATCCGGGGCAAAAAGTCATTATCCAAAACTTCTGACTCTTACTACACTTATAACGGGTGTCTCCAAAGAAAATACCATCTTCTTAGTTTTGTTTTTCATTATAATGAACTAAATCGCTACAAATAAAAATAACTGAAGCTAGTGCTATACTCCCATTTGAAAATGAAGAATTTCAATCTTTTTTTGAATCTTGATTCAAGGGAAGGAACCCATGTAGCTGAAATAACTCATTCAGAACACCTTTTAAAGGATTACGCGGTACGATTGGGTCGAATAAGCCCTTATGGAATAAATACTCAGCCACTTGTGAACCTTCGGGTACTGTCTCTTTCAATGTTTGTTCAATTACTCTTTTACCCGCAAACGCAATGTAGGCATTAGGTTCAGCAATAATGATATCTCCCAACATACCAAAACTTGCTGTAACTCCGCCAGTTGTAGGAGATGTAAGGATTGATACATAGAATAACTTTTTCTTTGATTGATAATCATATGAAGCAGAAGATATTTTAGCCATTTGCATCAAGCTCAAACTCCCTTCTTGCATGCGTGCTCCTCCAGAAGCACACACAATAATGACAGGTAGAGATCGATTAGTAGCATACTCGATCAAACGGGTGATTTTCTCACCTACTACGGATCCCATACTACCTCCCATAAACTGAAAATCCATAACTCCAATTGCTATGGGAATACTATTTAGTTGACCTAAGCCTGTTTGAACAGCTTCAGTTAAACCCGTTTCTCTTTGATAAAAAGAGATGCGATCTATATAAGGTTCCTCCTCTGAATGAAATTCAACGGGGTCCATAGAAACCATATCTTCATCCATAGGCTCCCAAGTGCCAGGATCAATAAAGAGTTCGATTCTATCTGAACTACTCATTTTCAAATGATATCCGCAGTGTTCACAAATATTCATTTTTGAACTAAAAAATTTTTTATAATTTAATCCATAACAATTCTCACATTGAACCCATAACTGTTTGTATTTTGTATTTATATCGAGATCATCAGATATTTCTTCTCTTATATTGAAATAACTGCTACTAGTTTTGATACTAGGATTTCCACTTTCAATACTACTTGTACTTTCCGTACAAATGAAACTAAAAATGTAACTGTCGATACCACCGTAAATGTCACTATTGATTTCAAAACGAAGATAACTATCAATGCAACTATTAATGTGATTATTCCAATTAGATTGAGTATCATACATGGAATAGTAATAGTAGTAATTACTACGATTAGACCCACTATTCAAATAACTAGGAAAAAGAATCTCTAGTTCACTCAAACTAGCATTGTCAATATCAAAAATCTGATTTTCAATATCAAAATATACAGAATAAGTGTCACCATTACTATTTCTAACTAAAAAAGTATGATCAGAGATCAAACTCCAAATATTCCTGCTATCAAATAAATAATTTAGATAATTAATATTACTGAAACTATAACTGTCCCGACTAGGAATCTTTTTCTCCGCATCATTTAGAATAGTTTCTTCACTTCCACTGGTATGTCCAAGAGCATCAAGACTATCATCCATTGATTTACTTAGTCCACACCTATGTTCTAACTTCTTGTTAGACAACATCGAATTGAACCAACATTTTCCCATAGATTCTTTCTGTCCCCTTTTTGATGAAAACCTAATACTAATAGATGAATAGTCATTCGATGAAGAAAAAATCATTTTACTATTTCTTTTTTTTTCTTTTTATTTCTCATCAGAATTCAAATGAAGTATATGATCCAATCATTAAGATTGTTAATGAAAAACGAGCGAGTCTTGAAAAGAAAGGATTCTCTTTTTGAGGAATCCGGTGAATAATTTCAATATTATGTATTACGATAGTGATTATGATAGAATCTTTTCCTCAAAAAAAGATATATGATATATAAAGACAGGTTTTTCTCATTTAAAACTTTCAATTCTCATCAAAAAGATACATAGTTGTTTCTTCCCATAAATTAAAAATGAATTCTCGTCTCGTAGAATCTCGTGTCATATAGTCAAATAAGAAAATGAGTTTCTATTACAACAGGGAACGAAAAAGACAATATACAGGATAGGGGTAGAAGGAATCCTTCCCTTGGCTTGATCTATGGCCTGAAACTAAGGAATATAAAATGATCCGCCAATCCAATCCCAAGGATCCATAATTAAGCCTATGGCTCCAACAATAAATAATAGAATAGATAAGTTGTTTAGTCTTCCTTCGATCTTATCTTCTTATGTTTAGATTTTGTAGATTTTATCTACATATACTTGTCTATCGTATTGTATATCGTAAGGCCTGTACATATAAAAAAATACACAAAGACCCTCATAGTTCATAGTATAATAGTATAGGATTAGTATAAGATGTTTATTTTTTATCCGATTCGGCCCAATCTTTTCCTCAAGAAAAGAAAGATTGGGCCAAGTTTCATTGCAATCAATTAGGAGAACAAACAGGAATTGCTGAATTATACGCGCTTATTTTGTCTCTTTATCTAGATTATCCACTGGGGGGAAATCAAATGTGATCTCTTTCCATATTTCACAAGCAGCGGCTAGCTCAGGGCTCCATTTGCTAGCTTCACGAATAATATCATTACCTTCACGAGCAAGATCGCGTCCCTCATTACGAGCTTGTACACATGCTTCTAAAGCCACCCGATTAGCTACTGCACCGGGTGCATTTCCCCAAGGGTGCCCTAAAGTTCCTCCACCGAACTGTAGTACGGAATCATCCCCAAAGATTTCGGTTAGGGCAGGCATATGCCAAATATGAATACCCCCTGAAGCCACGGGCAGAACACCTGGCATAGAGAC